AAGGATTTCCTAAAAAAAAAGGTGGCCTTGTACTAAAAAGGGAAGGAATAAGGCAAGCAGTATGTTAATTTCTCAACTTTACCTTAAAAGAGTCCTTCCCTTGCGCTGCGTTCTTGGACAAACGAAAAAAGAATTTTGGAGGTGAAATCAAAATAATATAATTCTAAAAAGCAAGAGCAGCAAATCAAGTACACGGAAAAAGGGATATGTATTTGTATTTTTCTATTTTTTTAGAGTTAAACAAAGGGATTCGCAAATAAAAGGGCTAATGCTACAACCAGCCCATAAATTGTTAACGCTTCCATAAAAGCTAGACTAAGTAATAAAGTACCCCGTATTTTTCCCTCTGCCTCTGGTTGTCGCGCAATCCCTTCTACTGCTTGCCCTGCAGCAGTGCCTTGGCCAACCCCAGGTCCAATAGAAGCAAGCCCTACAGCCAACCCAGCAGCAATAACGGAAGCAGCAGCAATCAGTGGATTCATGATAAGTTCCTCTCATCCAAAAAAGGGGAAATGGTTAATGATACAAGCAACCAATTTTGACTTGAATTTTTCAATTAATATATATATTATAATTAATAATAAAGATTTATTCAGTCCAAATAATTGAGGAAAAAAATGAAGAAAAAAAAAAAGAAAGAATATTTATTGAACTGTTGGAACTACTTCGATATTTCTCTATTTTTCTCTTCACATAGTTTTTGTAAATCCATACAACTTTTGTTCTTATCTTCTCTTCCCTTAATATTTTTGAACCATTCTTTTCTTTTAGAGCTTTCTTGATTCAATCTCGTTAGTCATTCATCAAGATTCAATTAATAATTACGGATGAATGAAGGGCTTCGTTTTTTTTGAATCCCTATCGAAATTGACAGTAATAGGACAAATTTGGATAACTATATTTCTAGTTGGTTTCTAGATAATTCGTTAACATCCAATATCTAGTATCACATATACATGTATTTCTTCTATACCGTAAACCAATTGTTCGTGTATTCAATTGGATTCGAGAAGCGTTCTTTGAAACCTGTCAAAAAAAAGAAAAACTTAAAAAAACAAGAAAGAGTTGCCCTTTAGCTATTATATTAGAATTTGATTATATACACCCTGGCTTGACTCCTCTTTCAAATCTTAGGTTTTTGTTGAAAGCCCTAGCCCTTTTATTTATTTTATTCTTTTTGATTATATCCTCATTTATATCCATATGATATAATCAATCTAAAAAAATTCGTTCGACCGAAGAACTGAATCTTTGCAACGAAATATCGAAACTTGAGTGATCTAAATGGAATCTTTATTTATTGTTGAATTGAATATGAATGAAATACAAATACGTTCTAGTTTTATGTAATATCCATTTTAATTACATGTCGTAAACGGAAATATCCTACAAAGTTTAAAGTTAAAGTTCTTAATATTTCCATTTACAATATTAATAGATTCTAATCAAATAATGTTCAAATCCATATTATAATCTAAAAAAGATATTTATGTTATAAATTGAATAAACAAAATAAAATACAACAAAAACAATACCAAAAAGTTATTGAAAAAAATTGAAAACAAGGATTCTTTTTAGTTTAGTAAAAAAAAAAATAGGAAAAACATCTTTGAAATAATGAATCCCTTTCCTATTTTTTTTTTTACAGCTCTCAAGTAATCTTTTCTATTTTTTTACCAAATCATATACTCTTTTATTTATACTTTGATTGCATTTAATTTAACCCCGTATTTCTGAATATTCAATTAATAGAATCTGAATTCAAAACTTATTCTTTTCTCTTTTATGTATTCTTGTTACCTAAGTATATTAGCCGCACATATATTGTGGCGAGTCAAACTAAACTATAAACTAAAAAAAAAGACTATTTCCTAAATTTGTTAAGTTAATGATGGCCTTCCATGGATTCACCTATATAAGCCGCAGCTAATGTAGCAAAAATAAGGGCTTGAATACCGCTTGTAAATAATCCCAGGAACATGACAGGTATAGGAACTACTAAGGGTACTAAAGAAACAAGAACAACAACTACTAATTCATCAGCTAATATATTTCCGAAAAGTCGAAAGCTAAGCGACAGGGGTTTTGTGAAATCTTCTAAGATGTTAATTGGTAGAAGGATTGGAGTCGGTTGGATGTATTTACCAAAATAAGCTAATCCCTTTTTCGAAAGACCCGCATAGAAATATGCTACTGATGTAAGTAAAGCTAATGCAACAGTAGTATTTATATCATTTGTAGGTGCAGCTAACTCCCCGTGAGGTAACTGTATTATTTTCCAAGGCAAAAGAGCCCCCGACCAATTTGAAACAAAAATAAATAAGAACATAGTTCCAACAAATGGAACCCACGGACCATATTCTTCCCCAATCTGGGTTTTGCTTACATCTCGAATGAATTCGAGGACATATTCAAAGAAATTCTGACCGAAAGTGGGAATGGTTTGCGGATTTCTAACAACTAAAATGGCTGAAACCAATAAGATAGCAATTACGACCCAAGAAGTTATAAGTACTTGGGCATGCACTTGGAACCCCCCTAATTGCCAATAGAGATGTTGACCTACTTCCACGGAAGATATCTCAAAAAATCTTTTTAATGTGTTGACGGAACATAATAGAATATTCATATTGCCCTCAAAATAAATAGAACTTGAAAGGAATTATTTTGATTCAACCATCTATTTTTTCACTTGTCTGTTAAATCTTTTATTTTGAATATCGACTAATCACTTAATATTTCTGGGTTTTTTGTTTTTTGCGCGATTTAGTAAATTAGTTATAGTAACCGATTCTAGAAATCTATGAAGTTCTCAATGGAATAATTTATTTTATTATTAATTAAGAATTTCGTATATAGCTAGAACGACCTTCACAAATTGCAAATACTAATTTGTTAAGAATTAACCGAATTGAAGCTATAGCATCATCATTAGCTGGAATCGAAATATCCGCGAGATCGGGGTCACAATTTGTATCGATTAAACAAATCGTTGGAATTCCCAAAGTGATACATTCTCTAAGAGCGGTATACTCCTCTTGCTGATCAACGATTATCACAATATCGGGTAAGCCAGTCATATATTTAATGCCACCCAGATAGGTTTCCAAGTGAGATAACTGTCTCTTCAAAATAGCAGTATCTTTTTTTGGCAGACTATTGATTCTGCCCGTTTTTTGTTCTGTTCTCAAGGACCTGAACTTATGAAGTCTCGTTTCTGTAGTATACCAATTGGTTAACATACCGCCGAGCCATTTTTTATTAACATAATGACACCGAGCTCTTGTTGCAGCCCGTGCTATTAAATCCGCAGCTTTATTTTTTGTGCCAACAATTAAAAATTGTTTCCCCTTACTTGCTGCATCAAAAACCAAATCACAAGCTTCTGATAAAAAGCGAGCAGTTCTTGTAAGATTTAGAATATGAATACCCTTACGTTTTGTGGATATATAAGGTGCCATTTTGGGATTCCATTTTCTAGTACCATGGCCAAAATGAACTCCCGCTTCCATCATCTCTTCCAACGTTATGTTCCAATATCTTTTTGTCATTAATCCCCACAAAAAAAGAGACAGGGTATCCTGAAATAAGAAAAGCTTTGTTCCGATGGAACCTTCTCTTTTATCGAAGATTGGCTCTTCATACATGGTCAGGCCATTCAATTTTTTTACTTTTTTCTTTATTCTCTTTCAAAAATCTAATCAAACGCCTTTATTTAATATTTAAAGAGTGAAGATTGAAATTAAAGAATTCTAAATTCGAAAAAATCGGCTTTTAGCAATTATAAAATTTTCGGAAATGATTGCTGCAACGTATCACATAAATTCTTGAAATTAAAAAAAGAATTTTCTATGGTGGAACAGAATATCCTTTATTTTTTCCTCGAGTAAATTCTTTTTTTTCGGAGCAATCTTAATAAGTTGTCTTTGCTTTGAAGGCTGTATTACCCTTTTGAATCCGGTACCAACGGGTATCATTCCCCCCAAAACAACGTTCTCTTTCAGACCTTTCAACCAATCGATACGACCTCGGAGAGCAGCTTTTGCTAAAACTCTAGTAGTTTCTTGAAAACTCGCTTCGGATATGAAACTTTGGGTATTCAAAGATGTTTTTGTTATTCCCAATAATAGAGCTCGGTAACAAATTACTTCTTCTAGGGCACGCCCCGCTCGTTCAGCTCGCAACAATCCAATTAGTTCGCTGGGTGAAAAAACATTAGACATTCCATCTTCTGAAACCAATACTTTTGATGTTATTTGGCGTACGATAATCTCAATATGTCTATTATGTATGTGCACTCCTTGGGATCGATAAACCCTTTGGATTTTATTAACCAAAGAAATTCTACTTTGGACAATAGTTAGCTCAGTACAAATAAAGAATCCCCAAGGAATGCCGAGAATTTTTGTTATATGTTCGTTCCAAGCGTCAACCCTCTTCCTTAGGTTAATCGATATCGAATCAATCGAACGAACTTCTAATACCTGTTCCACTTTTGGAAGACCCTGGGTTATATCACCTGATCTCGATTTTTCATATATAAATGTTACTAATATATCTCCTTCAAAAAAGATTTCTCCAAAATGTCCATGAACTGTTGCTCCTGGAGTCGCCAAATAGGTATTAGCCGATCTTATTAATATGGAACCCATTTTAACAATTAAAACTTGTCCCGATTTGAATTTTAGTTCTAGTCCATTTTTCGTTTGAGATAGACATACATTTTCACAAATAAATTGTCCGAGGCTAATTATTGTAATCGTTTTTTCACAATATTTATAATGATAATCATGATGAAGGAAATCCCAATTCAAACGGAATGTATTTAATTTTATGTTGCTGCACGGATCGGGCTTATAAATTAGCTCGGTTTCGTCCATTAAAAAAAATTGAAATACTTGACAAGTTTTTTTTAACTTGTCAGGTTTCAAATTTATATTCATCGATATCTTATTATGAGTTATTAAAAGGTAAACTGAATATAAATTAGAAACTTGAAGTGCTATTCCTACGGGACCTAATGAATTCTTAATTGGAATTCGAAGATCCTTTTTTATTTTCAGCTCGTTGTAGTATTTTACATTGCTAAATGGTCCTATTTCAAAACAATCATATGATGACAAAATTATCAAGGATTGGCATTCTATATTTCTGTTCAACAACACACGAATCGTTTCATGATTTTGGATATGTGATTGGTGAATTTTTTCCTTGAAAAAAATAGGAAAAAATGGATTGATTCGATCTGACTCATTATCCGAGATCCATTCTGAACCGGATGGATCATTTCTTTTTCTGATATAGGAAATTCGCGATTTCGTTGGATCAATTCTTAGAAAATCTCCAATCAGACCATTTATATTTACTTCAACAAAAGAAGCACGGGATTCTTCTATCGAAGAACTTCTTTTATCTCGATCCCAATTCAATACTAAACAAGTTCGAACTAATTGAATGCTTGTGTCAGAAATTTTACGAATTAATTTCCCATTTCCATAAAGAATATAATTGAGAGCTTTAAGCTCCAAATTATCCCTTTCCCGGAACAGATCTTGTGGAAAAAGTTTTACTAAATTGATACCGTTTGTAATTTCATATAGAATTACAGGTCGAACCAAAACAAAATACTTTTTCTTGATAGTTGCGATCCATTGGACACAGATCCAATTTTGAATTCTTTTTGATTCCTTTGAATCTTTTTTTAACCTTTCGGGTTGTATCAAAATACCACTGTGTCGGTATACCTTATCCATATCGCCAGGAAAATGGATATCCCCAGAAAATATTTGTAATTCAATCTTTTTTTTTTTCTTCTCCATTCGCACCAATCCGCCTACTCGACTTCTTATATTAAAAGTGATTGGTGTATTGGTTTCAATAATACTGTTGTTCCTTACCATTATGGAAGAAGGTTCCGATAAAAAATGCACTTCTTCGGGAATGAAAAAGAATCGATCTATTTTGATTTGGTATTTTGGTTTACATTCTTTGACTCCTTCATATTCAATTAAATCCTCTTTTTTAAAAAGAGGGGGGGTTCCAACAGTCTTATATTTAGGAATTCCCGAATCTTGTGTTCTATATTGAGGATCGTCGAAATGAGCAAGAATACTATTTCTACGAAAAATACCATTCACGGGTATTTCAATCGAGATATCGGAAGAAGACGTTAATTGTTTGTCAGGGTCTTCAATCGATTGGAATGGAAATGGCATGATGAATCTATTTCGTCGCCTCTTTGCCAATAAATCCGAAGTTATTGGGCAAATAATAGGATGTCTAAAATGAAAATTATATATAATTGAATTAAATCCTGATTTAGCGTAAGGTTTAGAACTAAACAATTTATGTCTTACTAGATTTAGGTTATTTTCGACAAAATCATTTTTTAAAAAAGAGTTAGAAATAGCTTTTTCTCCAAGGGAACGAGAATAGGTGTGCATTTGGTCTTGATCCTTGAAGAGTGAAAAAGATAATTCACTCCACTTACACGACTTTCCCGATAATATCCATAAATGACTTGTCTTTGGTAAGATATGTACGTTACCCCCATTAAATTCAGATGCATGATATACATCAGTACTCCAATGCATTTCTCCCTGTGAGTTAGAATAAATATGTTTTCTAACTTTTTCCTTCAAATTTAAAGTATATGTTCCCGCGCGAATCTCGGCAATCACTTGCTCTGATTCTACGTATTGATTATTTTGAACTAATATAAAGCTTTTCGGTGGAATTCTAACATTATGTAGAATGTCATCACTTTCAATAGTTACATATAAGTCTATATAAGATAAAAAAGCAGGATGACCGTGACGTGTACGGGTGGGATAAACCAAATCTTGCTTGAATCTTATTTTTCCATTAGATGGAGCTCGGACGTGTTCTGCAGTACCTCCTGTGAATACTCCACCTGTATGAAAAGTTCTTAATGTTAGTTGAGTACCAGGTTCTCCAATCGATTGACCCGCAATAATACCTACAGCTTCGCCTAATTCCACCAAGTTTCCATGAGTAGGACTCCGCCCATAACACAATCGACAGATCCACGATGTATTCCTACAAGTAAAAGGGGTTCGAATAGATATTGATTGTGTTTGAAAATTTATTAAACGATTGATTAGTCCAATCCCAATATCTTGATTTCGAATGGCAATACATCGCGAACCTATATATATATTGTCTGCTAATACACGACCAATTAATGTTTGTATCAAAATTCTTTCTGGCATTATTTCATTCTGGGTATTTATAGAAATTCCTCGAATGGTACCACAATCCACCCGTCGTACAACAATGTGCTGAACTACTTCAACAAGTCTGCGAGTAAGATATCCAGCATCTGATGTTCGTACAGCAGTATCCACAACCCCTTTACGGGCTCCGTAACAAGAGATTATATATTCTGTTAAAGAGAGTCCTTCGCGTAAATTGCTTTGAATGGGTAAATCAATCATTTGTCCTTGTGGATCTGACATTAATCCTCTCATACCCACCAAT